CACCGAAGAAGACCCTTCCCTTTGTTCGGAAGAAAAAGAGGATCCGGACAAAATAGATGAAACGGAAGAGATCCGGGTGAATGGAAAGGAAAAAACAAAAGATGAATTCCACTTTAAAGAGACATCCTATAAGGATAGCCCTGTTGACGAAGATTCTTATCTTGATGGGTATCAAGAGAATTGGGAATTGGGAAGACTTAAAGAAGAAAAAAAAGAAAAGACCCATGCCCATTTCCGGTTTGAAAAACCTCTTATGACTTTTTTTTTCGATTATAAACGATGGAATCGTCCATTTAGATATATAAAAAATGATCTATTTGAAAATGCTGTACGAAATGAAATGTCACAATATTTTTTTTATACATGTCCAAGTGATGGAAAAGAAAAAATATCTTTTACGTATCCGTCAACTAAAAATTTATTATAAAATAATTATAAAATAAAAAGATTAATAAAAATATTAATACATAAGATAAATACAAGAATAGATAAGACGAAATTCGTCCACCTCCCATATATTTAATCCCTTCTCCCATAAATAAACTTGCAACCCCAACCCCATTTATAATTCCATCAATTATACGTCTATCAAAAAACTGAATGAGTTTGGCTAATCTTCTTATACTCATGATTAAGACTCTAGTATAAAAAATGTCTATGTAACCACGATTATATGACCAATTGTATACCACTTTTTTTATTTGGTCCAAGATGATTCTTTTAGGACCCCTTTTTACAAATGAATTGATTAAGTCCAAATTCTTGAAAGATGAATAAACAGACCCATATAAAATGGATGCTATAAATAGTCCAAAAAGAGCTATACTTACTGAAAAAATTGCATTTGTAAAAAATTCATACCAATTCATAGAATAGTTTGAATTTTTATTCAAAAGGTTTCTCGATGGAATTAACCATTTCGATAATATATCAAAATCTACTACTCCTTGATCAAAATCAATTCCTATTGATCCCATGAACAAAGTAAATAGTGTCAATATAAGAAGAGGAAATAGCATAGTATTGTCCGATTCGTGAGGATACATGTAAGTGTATCTATTTATAAAAGAAGTACTCAAGTATCGCATTCGATTTTTTATATTATCATTAATTTGATATGTATCCTTTGAAAAAAAGAAGACCTTATTATTAATTGTTGATAAAAGTAAATTTCTATTGACTACTTTCGGTACTGCTTTTCCCCATAGAGATATGGAATAGAATGAACTATTTTTAGTACTACTATAATTTTGAAAATGAACACGCAAATGCCCATCAAAGGTTAGTAAATACATTCGAAACATATAAAATGCGGTTAATCCCGCTGTAAAACAAGCTATTATTGCAAAAATTGGTGAATACAACCAACTATCATTAAGAATTTCATCCTTGGACCAAAAACAAGCAAGAGGCGGAATACCACAAAGAGAAAGTGTACCTAATAAGAAAGTAGTTCTTGTAATTGGAACATATCTTGTTAAACCGCCCATAAGAACCATATTCTGACTTTTATCGGGTGAATATCCAACAATAGGTTCCATAGAATTAATAATGGATCCGGATCCCAAAAACAATAAAGCTTTAGAATAGGCATGAGTTATTAAATGGAATAAGGCAGCTCGATAAGAGCCTATACCTAGAGCTAACATAATATAACCCAGTTGAGACATTGTGGAATAGGCTAAACTTCTTTTAATATCTCTTTGAGCGAGAGCCAAAGTAGCTCCTAATAGTACTGTTATTATACCTATTAAAGAAACAAAATTCATTACGTAAGGTATAACTCTGAAAAGAGGAAGAAGCCGAGCTACAAGAAAAATTCCCGCTGCTACCATGGTAGCAGCGTGTATAAGAGCCGAAATAGGGGTGGGCCCCTCCATAGCGTCAGGTAACCATATGTGAAGAGGGAATTGTGCAGATTTAGCAATTGCGCCGACGAATAATAAAAAGGCGCAGAGAGTAACAAATGTAGAATTGACCCCATTACTATGGATCAAGTTATTAACTATTTTGAATAAATCTCGAAATTCTAAACTGCCAGTTATCCAATAAAAAGCTAAGATTCCTAATAATAAACCAAAGTCTCCTACACGATTAGTTATAAAGGCTTTTTGGCAAGCACTTGCTGCAACCGGTCGTGTAAACCAAAAACCTATTAATAAATATGAACACATTCCCACGAGTTCCCAAAAAATATAAATTTGTATCAAATTGGAACTAGTAACTAATCCCAACATGGAAGTATTAGAAAAACTCATATAAGCAAAAAATCTCAAATATCCTTGATCATGAGACATATAATTGTCACTATAAATAAGAACCATGATTCCAACAGTAGTAATTAGTATTAACATAATAGAAGTAAGTGGATCGATCAAGTGTCCAAACTCTAAAGAAAAATCATTATTGATAGTCCAAGACCATAAATATTGATAGATAAAACTTCCATTTATTTGCTGAATAGACAGACTGGCCGAAAAGGCCATAGTTATACTTAGCAGTAAAACACTAGTAAAACCCCACATACGACGAATATTTTTTGTTGCTGTAGGAATAAACAGAAGTCCAAATCCTATTGACATAGTAACTGGAAGTGGAAGAAAGGGTATTATCCATGCGTATTGATATGTTTGTTCCATAAAAAAATATTTGTTTTTTTATTGTTATAAATTTAATTGTTTCAAATCCACCAACCAAAAGAACAATAATAAAAGAAATCAACAAAAAAAAAAAAAATTATTATCTATTTCATTTAGCCCTAGATATATGTGATATGGCATAGGTGTATATACATGGATACGTATATATAATTCATAATCTTTTGGTATATTTTGTATATATGTATATATTTATTTTTACATATTTACATATATATTATATAATTATATAGAATTATATTTATATTATTATGATATGTTTTACATGTTTTGAACAAAGTATTTATTATCCATGGGATAAGTATGGATAATGACGAAAAAACGATCTAAATATATGTCTTTCACATACAATAATAAAAATTAGTATTTGATTTTTGAATGGCGGTTCCAAAAAAACGTACTTCTCGATCAAAAAAACGTATTCGTAGAAATATTTGGAAGAAGAAGGGATATTTAACGGCAGTAAAAGCTCTTTCTTTAGCTAAATCGGTTTCCACTGGGCATTCAAAAAGTTTTTTTGTGCAACAAACAAGTAATAAAATTTTGGAATAATCTAAATCGACATATGATTAAGAACTTAAAAATTTTTAAGATATAATGATTCACATTAACTAATGTATTGAATGTATTTAACTCCTTAATATCAATATTAGTAAGAACTAACTGCTGTGGCGTGTTATATAGTAAATAATAATTCTTATGTTTACTGGCCTCTTAGTATAGTACTAAGTATTCTAATTTTTCTTTATCAATTAAATATTCTATTGTGAAAATTTAATTGATAGAGAAAAAGTTTTTTGTTATATGCCTAGCCCAAAACCTAATTAGAAGTATAGTTACTAGATAGTATTTATAATAAATTACGAAGAGTATTATTAATGATACTAAGGTATCGAAATTATTAGAAAAATGCCTCGAATAAAATTATGATAAATATGACATTTTTTTTTTTTTTTATTAATCTTTATTAATTTTCAATACATTAATTAAAAAATCATCTAAAAAAAAAGATGATTTTGAATTCTATAACTCGACTCTCGGACCGGAACAAAACTATCTAGTTCTGACTGTTTTGGTATAACTCTATTTTTACATTCTAAACTAGATACATGAAAGTTGATTCTTAAAGCTAAACCCTACGGCGATACTTAGTAAACATTCAAATATTAATTTAAATAAGTCTTTTTTTCATCGGTTCTAACGTTTACTAACTATATTGAATCTTTGAATCTTGACCATTCAACATGAATTGATTATTATTTATTAATATTTCAAATAAGCCGCCATGGTGAAATTGGTAGACACGCTGTTCTTAGGAAGCAGTGCTAGAGCATCTCGGTTCGAGTCCGAGTGGCGGCATCCCCTAAAAGGGACACAGTGGATCCTATAATATATTTAATTCTCGATATTAATTCTATAATGGAGAACCCCCGCCCTTTTTATGATATTTGCAACTTTAGAACATATATTAACTCATATCTCTTTTTCAATTATTTCAATTGTGATTACGATTCATTTTATGACCTTATTAATCCACGAAATCATAGGATTACGCAATTCATCGGAAAGAGGTATGATAGCTACCTTTTTATCTATAACAGGATTATTAGTTATTCGTTGGATTTATTCGGGTCATTCCCCATTAAGTAATTTATATGAGTCATTAATCTTCCTTTCATGGAGTTTCTCCATTATTCATATGATTCCTAAAATACGAAATAATCAAAATTATTTAAGCGTAATAACCGCGCCAAGTGCTATTTTTACCCAAGGTTTCGCCACGTCGGGTCTTTCAACCGAAATGCATCAATCCGCTATATTAGTACCCGCTCTACAATCCCAGTGGTTAATGATGCACGTAAGTATGATGCTATTAAGCTATGCAGCTCTTTTATGTGGATCATTATTATCAGTCGCTCTTTTAGTCGTTACATTTCGAAAAAACATCGATATGTTTTTTAAAAGCAAGAATTTAGTAATTAAATCATTTATTGTTGGCGAAGTCGAATATTTGAATGATAAAAGAAGTGTTTTTAAAAACACTTCTTTTATTTCATTTCGAAATTATTACAAATATCAATTGACTCAGCGTTTAGATTATTGGAGTTATCGTGTCATTAGTTTAGGCTTTACCTTTTTAACCATAGGCATTCTTTCTGGAGCAGTATGGGCTAATGAGGCTTGGGGATCTTATTGGAATTGGGACCCTAAGGAAACTTGGGCATTTATTACTTGGATCATATTCGCGATTTATTCACATACTAGAACAAATAAAAGTTTACAAGATACACATTCGGCGCTTGCGGCTTCTATAGGATTTCTTATAATTTGGATATGTTATTTTGGGATCAATCTATTAGGAATAGGTTTACATAGTTATGGTTCATTCACATTAACATCTAATTGAATAAACAATACATAACATAAGAACATCATCTCATATGTATCTCGAGTTTTTGCGAACCATTTGATTTCTGGAGTCAAATGGTTCGCAAAAACTCGAGATACATCTCATTACAACTCTAATTCACTTTATTTTACAGAATTATAAGACTTGCCGTCTCATTAATAAAAACTATCTATAAAAAATAATTAGATAAGATATCTTGTACCTTGTCAACTGATAGTAAGAGAATGAAATCGGGATAAATACCAATACCTATTATTGGTAAAAAGAGACAGATCGAAACAAAAAGTTCTCGTGGTCCAGAATCCACAAAATTAGAATTTGGAACATTGAATAACTTGTATCCGTAGAACATCTGACGTAACATAGATAATAAATAAATAGGAGTTAATATCATTCCAATTGCCATTCCAAAAGTAATTAGTACTTTTGGAATTAAAAGATATTTTGAGCTGGTAATTATTCCAAAAAATACTACTAATTCTGCAACAAAACCACTCATCCCTGGTAATGCAAGAGAGGCCATCGAAAAACTACTGAACATTGTAAATATTTTCGGCATCGGGACAGCTATCCCCCCCATTTCGTCGAGAGAAACAAGAGGTATTCTATCACAACAGGTTCCTGCCAAGAAAAAAAGTGCAGCACCAATAAATCCATGAGAAAGTATTTGTAGAATGGCTCCATTTAGTCCCATGTTGGTTATGGAACCAATTCCTATAATTGTGAAACCCATGTGAGATACAGAGGAATAGGCTATTCTCTTTTTTAAATTGCGTTGACCAAAAGAGGTTAAAGCCGCATAGATTATTTGTATTGTTCCCACTATCACCAACCACGGAGAAAATATGGAATGAGCACGGGGTAATAATTCCATATTGATCCGAATCAATCCATATGCTCCCATTTTTAATAAAATTCCGGCAAGAAGCATACATGTACTGTAATGTGCTTCTCCATGGGTATCTGGTAACCATGTATGTAGAGGTATGATCGGCGATTTGACAGCATAAACAATAAGGAAGCCAAAATATAATATTATTTCCAATGCCATAGGATATGATTGATTAGCAAGTCTTTCAAAATCTAATGTTGGTTCAGTGGAGCCATATAAACCCATACCTAGAACTCCTATTAATAGAAAAATAGAACCCCCCGCAGTGTACAAAATAAACTTTGTAGCCGAATATAAGCGCTTTTTTCCTCCCCACATGGATAAAAGTAAGTAAACAGGAATTAATTCTAACTCCCACATGATAAAAAAAAGTAAAAGGTCTCGAGAAGAAAATGATCCTATTTGACCACTGTACATTGCTAACATAAAGAAATGGAATAATCGTGAATTTCGAGTAACTGGCCAAGCGGCTAAAGTAGCTAAAGTAGTAATAAATCCTGTCAGTAAAATGGGTCCTACGGAAAGCCCATCGATTCCCAGTCTCCAGTGAAAATCCAAAATATTTATCCATTTCCAATCTTCTTCCAATTGGATTAAGGGATCGTCCAATTGGAAATGATAACAGAATGCATAGGTCGTTAAAAGGAGTTCTAATAAGCATATACATATAGTATACCATCTAAACACCTTATTCCCCTTATGGGGAATAAAAAAAATGGAAGAACCCGCGAATATAGGCAAAACAACAAGTATTGTTAACCAAGGAAAATGATTCGTGATAAAGACAAGATACGCTTTGACCAGAAAAGCCCGTGCTCGGAATAATATATTGATTTTATCGAGTACGGGCTTTTGTCGGTAAATGAGGAATCAAATGATTCAAGTGGAGTTTTTGTAACGTATCAATTAATAAGATAGACCCATGCTGCGAGTTGTTTCATGCCATAAATAAACACGGACACTTAAAAAGTCTGTCGGGCAAGCGGATTCACATCTCTTACAACCTACACAATCCTCGGTTCTTGGTGCGGAAGCAATTTGTTTAGCTTTACATCCGTCCCAAGGTATCATTTCCAATACATCTGTGGGGCAGGCGCGCACACATTGAGTACACCCTATACATGTATCATAAATTTTTACTGAATGTGACATTAAATCTATAAATTCCCGTTTTGAACATAAAAAATTTTCGATCTGGTATGCTAAAAATAAATGGTAGTAAATTAATTATATGTTTATATTGTAGACACCAGATGAATCAATGATTTATTAATTTTTTTAAGAATCAATATATTTCTAAATTTGTTCATGAAAAAGTGCCAAGATACTTTGATTTCTCTTTCAACAACCACAGTCATACAATACAAGTCGCACATCTGAATTCAAATTGGTCAACAAATAATACAATATTTAATTAATATTATTAATATTAATGGAATTTTAATTCTATTTTAAATTCAAATAAATCTAACAAATTAATATAAATTATTATTTTATTATTATATAATTTATATAATGAAAATCAATGATTACATAATGAATGATTACGACTAATTTAATTATTCAACAAATTTGCTTGATTGATACGAGTTGATTTTTTGTTATGATGGATCGATGAAACAATAGCTAATCCAATAGCGGCTTCAGCTGCTGCAATAGCTATAACAAAAATTGAGAAAATGTCTCCTTTTAATTGGCGACTATCAAATAAATCAGAAAATGTTACGAGATTGATATTAACTGAATTTAGTATAAGCTCAAGACACATAAGTGCTCTAACCATGTTTCGACTTGTGATTAATCCATAGATACCGATAGAAAATAAATAGACACTCAAAAAAAGTACATGCTCAAACATCATTTACTAACTCCTCATCAATTTAGATTCATTTAAATATGAATAACAATTCAACTGATTTCATTGACTAGATATAGAACAAAATATTACAGAACAATAGAAGGTATTGGCAATAGATTTAACTAAAAACCTTAAACCTTTTTTATTTTATTTCAAATCTCTAATTCTAAAAATTTTTTAAATCATAAGTATTTATGATTGACGAGCCATAGTAATTGCACCTATTAAAGAAACTAAAAGAATTATAGAAATGAGTTCAAATGGAAGATAAAAATCTGTTGATAAATGAATCCCAATTTGTTGAACATAACTTATTAGGTCCTGTTCTAGAATCTGGTTTGATCTTGTAGTCCAAAGAATTCCGTACCATGACGTATCTGGGATAGTAATAATTAGTAAAAAAAAAAGACTTGTACAAACCAGTAAAGTAACCCCATCTCCAAGGGTCCAAAGGCGGGAAACATTGGAATATTCTGAGCCATTTATGAACATTACAGCAAATATGATTAAGACATTTATGGCTCCCACATAAATAAGAAGTTGTGCAGCAGCTACAAAATAAGAATTCGATAGAATATAGAATAAGGATATACAAACAAGAACCAATCCCAACGAAAAGGCAGAATAAATTGGATTGGTAAATAATACTATTCCCAGGCCCCCAAATATAAGAACTGATCCCAGAAATATTACAACAATATTATGTATTGATCCAGGTAAATCCATTATGTATGAAATAAGAAAATAAATAAATAAATCGAAAGATTTCATGACCTTACTGAATAGTCCAGAAAGTAAAAATTAGTCTATTTTTTTAATTGTTTATGATACCGTTCCTAAATAAAATCTTAATGTAGTAATGCAGTATCGATTGTAATATAGATTTATGTAGATATAGATAAAGTTATTGGGCCAACTCAACTTTTTCATTTTAATTTATTCAGAAGAAAAGAAGAGTTGGAATCTTATATTTCCAAATAAAAACGAAAAATATTAAATAAACCCGCTATTCTCAACAATCAATAGTTATCGTTTTACTTTTAGTTACATTGACTAAAAAAAAATAAATAAAGAAGTTTGGATCCTTTCTATCTAAATAGAAAAATAAAATCTTACTAATTGGTAATTGTCCTTGAATCAAGATATTTACCTTTGTCTATTTTTATTTGAGTCGAATTCATAACTGTTTGAATTGTGTAGTCTCCAATTACTGACATTGGTAACCGACCCAAAGCGATTTGATTATAATTCAATTCGTGACGATCATAAGTAGAAAGTTCATATTCTTCAGTCATTGATAAACAGTTAGTGGGACAATATTCAACACAGTTACCACAAAATATACAGACACCAAAATCTATACTATAGTTAAGCAATATTTTATTTTTAATATCTCCTTCAAATCTCCAATCAACAACAGGTAGATCTATGGGGCACACACGAACACATACTTCACAAGCAATACATTTATCAAATTCAAAGTGGATTCGACCACGGAAACGTTCTGATGTGATCGACTTTTCATAAGGATACTGAATAGTTACAGGTAAACGATTTGCATGGGATAAGGTAATTATGAAACTTTGACCAATATACCTTGCGGCTCGTATTGTTTGTTGACCATAATTCATGAACCCAGTCACCATAGGAAACATATTGTAGATATCCACGAATAAGTTGATGTTTCTTTCTCTTGTTTAAGAGAGGTTATGAGTCTAGAATACCATTATTGTATTGTGTTATTTATAGTGAAACAAGTTGGGAAGACGTTGTCAATAATAAATTACCTAGAGAAATAGGTAAAAGAAATTTCCATCCAAGATTTAATAGTTGGTCCATTCTCATCCTGGGTAAAGTCCATCTTGTTGTGATAGATATAAAAAGAAACAAATAAGCTTTAGCTAATGTAATAAAGATACCAATTGTCATTCCAAAGACTCTAGCAATTTGATTTATTCCGAAAAGTTCAGGAACAGATATGTATGGAATAGATAAATTCCACCCACCTAAATAAAGAATTGTTACAAATAATGAAGAAACTAAGAGATTTAGATAAGAAGCAATATAAAATAAACCATATTTGATACCAGAATATTCGGTTTGATAACCTGCTACTAATTCTTCTTCTGCTTCTGGTAAATCAAAAGGTAATCTCTCGCATTCTGCTAGAGAAGAAATTAGAAAAACGATAAACCCTATAGGTTGACGCCACATATTCCACCCCCAAAAACCATATTTTGACTGCGCCTCAACTATATCAACTGTACTTGAACTGTTCGATAATCATAGTCGATAATAACATAACTGTTCGCACCGCTATTCCAAAACCGTACATGAGACCTTAGCTTCATACGGCTCCTCTATGGCCGCGTACAAATAAATGTAAGGACTGGTTCGGTATTATTATAGGTATCTTTGTGGGGTAGATAGAATAAAAATACCGTGTAGAGTCCCAAAAATTAGACCAATGGAATTCTGTCTGCTAGAATAAAAAAAAGGGCGCTTCCGAATTGATCTCATCCCTTATAATTAAATCTTCCGTAATAACTTAATCTTTCAATAAAATACTCGTTATATCAAGAGATAAAAAGAATTAGACATTCTTTACTGAATCATAAAGAATAAGAATTTCATATATACAGATATATTTGGTATAGATGTAGGAAAAAATAAATAAAGATCTTTTTTATATTCTATTTCTTTTGTTCCTGTTCTTCTTTCTCATAAGAGGTATTCCTGAGAATAAAGGATTAATTCGTTCTTGATAGTTATTTCTTGAATCAGTGACTAGGAGCATACTCTAGATCGGAATCGTGGGGAAGTACTGCTTGATCATTTCTACCAACTTAAAGCCCCTATCATCTTATGATTCGTTTTATGTGGAAATACCTCTTTTTTGATACCTTACATTATCTCCATTACTAATCCTTTGTGTACCTTGGTGTTCCTAACCGTCCACTGATTTTTGATTGATCTCCTGTATGGTAATACATACAAGACAGTAATCCCATACAGTTGATCTTTTGTACCCGCTTCAAGATATGATGAGAATCTCAATCTTGGGATAAAGAGTTTATACTCCTTAATGTTTACTTCTGCTTTATTCTTGTATATAGGGAATGAGATTTTATCTTTTTACTACACATTGATAAGCTGTTTTGTTTTACTCATATAACTATCTGGTTTAACTGATCGACCTGAATAACTCTGATGAATAAAAAAATAAAAATATCTATATCTATCCAATACATTAATTCCTCTTTCCTTTATTTCATTTTGAGGTCAAAATTAATGTTCTAACGAATCACACGTAGAGATATTGATAACACACATAGAGTTAATGGTATTTCATAACTAATAGATTGAGCCGCAGCTCGCAAGCCACCTAAAAAAGAGTATTTATTATTCGATACATATCCTGATATAAGAAGCCCAATAGGAGCAATACTTGAAATGGAGATCCATAAAAAAACACCTATACTGAGATCAGCTAAAACAAGTCGATACCCAAAAGGAATTATTAAATAACTTAATACAATTGATATGACTGCTATAGACGGTCCGATACTAAACAAACGAATATCTCCTCTAGATGGTAGGAGGTCCTCTTTAAAAAGTAATTTAGTCCCGTCCGCTAGAGCTTGAAGAATTCCCAACGGGCCGGCGTATTCGGGTCCAATACGTTGTTGTATTGCTGCGGATATTTCTCTTTCTAACCATACAATTACTAGTACTCCTATTATGATTCCCAATATAAGGGTCAAAGCAGGGATAAATAGCCATATGAGTCCATAGACTTCTTTTAAGGATTCTGATTTAGAAAAATAATTGATAGTTTGTGCTTCTGTTGCGCCAATTATCATTTCAACGGTCAACTTCTCCCATAATGATATCTATACTACCTAGTATTGTCATGATATCAGCCAATTTCATTCTTTTAATTAGCTGAGGAAGAATTTGCAAATTGATAAAACCGGGCGGACGAATTTTCCATCTCCAGGGGAAAACACTATTATCTCCTATCAAATAAATTCCTAATTCTCCCTTTGGGGCTTCTACTCTTACATAAAGTTCTTGTTTCGACAATTCAAAATTAGGCGAAGGTTTTTTACTAATGAATCTATATTCAAAATCATTCCATTCGGAATTCCTTGCTCTATCTAAGCGCCGAATTTCTAAATTCTCATAGGGTCCTCCGGGAATTCCTTCTAAAGACTGTTGAATAATTTTAATGGATTCCCTCATTTCGCCAATTCGTACTAAATAACGAGCTAATGAATCCCCTTCTTTTTGCCATTGGACTTCCCAATCAAATTCATTGTAACATTCATAATGATCAACTTGACGAAGATCCCATTGGATCCCAGAAGCTCGTAACATGGGTCCTGATAAGCCCCAATTTAGTGCTTCTTCTCCACCAATAATGCCCACTCCTTCAACTCGTTCCAAAAAAATGGGATTCTGCGTAATAAGTTTTTCATATTCAACAACATTCGTTAAAAAATAATCGCAGAAATCTAAACATTTATCTATCCAACCATGAGGTAGATCAGCGGCTATTCCTCCGATGCGGAAATAATTATGCATCATTCGCATACCTGTGGCAGCTTCGAATAGATCATATAGCAATTCTCTCTCTCTGAAAATATAGAAAAAGGGAGTCTGCGCACCGATATCCGCCATAAAAGGCCCAAGCCATAACAAATGCGAAGCTATACGACTCAGCTCTAGCATAATTACTCTGATATAGCTGGCCCTTTGGGGTACTTGAACATTTCCCAATTGTTCTGGTGCATTTACTGTTATTGCTTCGGTGAACATAGTAGCTAAATAATCCCAACGTGTTACATAAGGAAGATATTGTATAATTGTTCGGTTTTCCGCTATTTTTTCCATCCCTCTGTGTAAATAGCCCAATACGGGGTCACAGTCAATAACATCTTCACCGTCGAGAGTTATAATAAGTCTAAGAACACCATGCATCGATGGGTGATGAGGGCCCATATTGACTATCATGAGATCTTTTCTTGTAGCCGGTACAGTCATATCTTTTCTTTCCTAATTCATTATTCCATGAATTTCTCAAAACGAGGTTTATAAAAATAAAAACCTAAAAAAAATTTTCAAATGAATCCTCAAAATTAACGAGTTTTTAGCTCCCGAATATCTAACTGACTAATTAATTTTTTATAACTTACTCTATTTTTCTTTGACAAATAAGCCAACAGCCGTTGACGTTTTCCCAGAATTTTTCGTAGACCTCTTTGAGATAAAAAATCTTTTTTGTGCAATTCCAAATGCGAGGTGAGTCTCCGTATTTTATTGGTGAAACTGAATATTTGAAATTCAACAGACCCTTTGTTTTCTTCTTTTTCGTCTTGCAGAATAACTGAAATGAATGAATTTTTGACCATAAAAAAATTCTTCTATCTTTTTATTTTTTATAGATTTTACCGATCAGGAAAAATAATAATTATTATTATATTATGTTATGATTATATCAGTCATTTTAATCTGATATAAACAAAAGTTTAGATTTATTCATACTTTTTTATTCTATCGAAATCCCATTTTTATTTCAAACATAAAATAGGATTTCGATAGAATAAAATATAATACATTTACACATTCACGAAAGAGAGTGATTTTTTTTTTTTTTTACTTAAAAAGATTCCACTAATTTATTTTTCCTAGATCCAAAAATAAATAAATATCATGTACTAAAATGTAACATATGCATATGTACATCTTTCGCCATATATCAAATATGTTATGTCAGGTGATATATAGGAAATCTAATAATAGTTTATTAACTTATTCTGGATTGGGGATACATATATATCCTTGACATACTAAAACGACTGCTGTTATGGGTATCAAACCAGTAACGATTCATACAAGCTAAATCCTCTAATCGGTAATTAGGCCAAAGAAATAATTTTAATTTAATAAAGTTGTTTGCATCTCTATTAAGATGCTTGTCCTCATTAAAAAATTGTCCACAGTTTATTATTTTGTTTTCGTTGCAAAATTGTGGATTTTTACCTATATCATTCCAATTCCAGAAATTGAAACAAATTAGAGTTCTTAACTCTCTCCGACGTCGATGAGATAAAATATGTTCAGGAACAAGAAAATTAGAATTATTTTTTTTTTCTTCATTCACAGGCATATCGCTATGTTGTGCAATGGATTTGTCTAAATTATTCTTATCAACATTTTGTTTTTTTATGAATTTTTTATTAGTTTTAACTTTATCAACTAATGAAATACTTATGGTTTGATAGATAATAAATTGCCCATCCCTTTTTATAGATAAACGAACTGGTTCGATAATTAATATTCCTCTTTTTATCAATTCTGTAAGAGCAAGATCCTTTTGAATCAGCATTACATCCAGACACATTTCTCCTCTTTGAATCGAGGCTATAGTAATTTGCTTTGCATTTGTCAATCTAAGTAAGAGACAATATACCTTAATATTATTGATCATTCTTTGACTCAAAGAATCATCCCATCTTAATTGAAAAAGGAAATATTTTTTTAGTAATAAATCTAGTTCTGCTTCCTTGATCTTCTTAGATTCTTTTTTATTTCTACGTTTTTTAATGTCTGATCCCGCGCGATTCTCTTCAACATCTTTTTTTTCGTTTTGTTTTCCTAGATCATATCCAAGATATTTTGGATATTGTTGTTTGTTTTTTTCTTGGTTAGAATTTTCTAAATCAATATATTCTTTTTGATTAGATAATATGGGAAGGTTTTTTTTTTTTATGTTGATGCTTTCATATTGACTAATCTTTTCATTTTTATGAAAATCTAAAAGAAGAAATTGGATTGGTATAATCCATGGTTTAATTTTATATGTTTCAAAAAGTAGCGCAAATTCTGGTAAGAACCCAGATTTTAGTTTTGCTATGGTAGAAGTATGATATAACCTTTTTTGATTCATTCCCATCCAATCAAAAAAGTTTTTTTTTTTTTTATATAAATTGATTTCTTTATGAAATGAAATATCTTTCTTTTTCATTTTGTTTTTATACTTATTAGTTTGAGTCTTAGTATTTTTATTAATCTTGATACCAATATGCGCATTGGTCCAAGTCTCGATATCAATATTTTTTATAAGACAAAAATGGAGAATTTTACAATCAAAATATTTTCTATCCCAATTTATATTCGTATCAATAGGATATCTTTCCTCTAGATAATCACTAATAGTTGTACTTACCAATAGATAAAATGCGTCGGATTTCGATGTATTGAAATTATATAGATATGGAATTTCCCGGTTCTCCTTTACTTGTACTGTTGATCCATAAAAATAGGAGTTTTTCTTATCCCCATAATTAATATATTCATAATTCATATATTTATGTGATAAAAGATCATATCTGTAGTGTTTTTTAACCAATTTTTTTTTTTTTTTTGTGAACGAAACCGTTACGGAATAATCTTCTTTTACATAATGACTTAATTGGTCTTTTTTGTTTTCATATGAATTAAATTTAATTGAGTCTTTATTTTTAATCATACGAAGTTGATTGACTCTATTTCGCCATTTTTTCGGGACTAATCGAGACCATTTGATCCGGGAAAAATTGTATTGATAAAAACCCTTTAACCAGTTTTTCCAGTCATTCATTCCAGACTTTTTAATTTTATTATGCCTTGATTTGTAATCAAATAGTCCTCGTGTTATACAATAATCCTTTATTTTATCTCTAAGATAATAATGGGTTTCATGATCTTGAAATATATATTTCAAGTTATACTTATTAAGTAATTGGGTTTGTGATAATTTGTAAAATACATATGCTTGAGACAAGCAAGTATAACTATTTAAATTTTTATTACTAATATTAGTATTTGAAACCCACTTTTTTATAGTTGAAATGAAGTTCATTCTATTTGGATTTATTTCATCAATTTTTTCTTGATTTGTTTCATGGTTGTAAGTGTATTTATTGATAATTTCTTTTTTTGATTCAAAAAAAAGTTGTATATTGATTCGGGGAATGTTTATGGCACATAGCAAGATATCCATGTATATTTTTTCAATGAAAAATTTTATAAAAAAATGTGATTTACGTATTAATCGTATATTGTTTCTTTTTAATATCTGCCAACTAGATTTCTGTGATTCTGATCCTTTTCTTTTATCATCAAAGGTTAAAACTGTTTTTTTATTGTCTTTTGTAATTTGTTCTATTTGATTCTTGGTTGTGATTATCCTATCATAAAGATCTTTCATTTTTTTTTCTATGAGTGAATAATTTGTCCAATTCATAGATCGAATTGGTATGGTCCCTTCATGGTTAATTTTTTTATTTATTTTTGAATCTTTTCCATTTTTATTTGGTTTATAGACTTTCACCTTCTTCAATTCAAATGAAAAAATCGGATTGACTTTTTCTTTCATTATTCGCTTTATAACAAGAGCTGTTTTTATGACCCATTCTTTTTTTTCTTTTAAAATTTGTAGAGACCATTTTCCTCTTTCCTTTAAGACCCTTAGAACGAGAAAGATTTGTTTTTTTAGCTTTCTAATTTTTATTTTGAATTCTTTAAAAATGGGGTCAAAAAAAGAAAGTTGTTTTCGGGGAGAACCAAAGGGAAGTTCCGTTTCCATTCCCCATACTGTTAAAAAAGAAAAATTGTCTTTTTTTACTTGTTTTTTCATTGAATCTATATAATGAGATCGTACCTTAGATCTTTGTCTTCGCCAAGGTTTCAGACAAAAAGGAAATAAAATCTTTATCTGAATTCCGTCTGTTAACCAATCTTTTGGAAATTCTGTTTCTGATAATTGAACACCATTATAGGTGCACTTAATGTGCATTTCTCGATTCCATTTCTTCAAATCCTCGTACCATTCAGGAAATTGGAATAATAACATACGGCCCATATTTTTAGCTATTATCAATGAAGGTAATACAATATATTTTCTAAGAAAAGATTGTGTTATTAACATCAAACCTCTTATAACTTGAGCAAATGGAATGCTATCCCAAGTTTCTGCTATTGTTATTCGCTCATTTTCCTCTTTTTTTTCCTGTTCTTTTGCCCCTTCTTTATCAAAATCAAAAGAAGAATCGGAAATTTGCGATTCTGATTCTTTACCGACTCCATTTCTAAAAATGAAATTCATAATTTCAGAAAGATCAAAAGAATCAAAAAAAAATGTTTTGTTTAGTCGATCCAAAAAAAGCGGGGAATTAGCATTTGCTTGAAACATTTCCCAAGTAACCGTTTTGCGTCTTTGAGCACGCATGGATCCTTTTATTATATCCCGACGAAAATCTGATTGTTGCGAGTAACGTATCAAAGCCACTTCTTCTGCTTCATCATTATTACTAGTATTAATAATACTAGTAACAGAATTAGTATCCTGATTGTTATCAGTAAAAATTAACACCTGTTTGGCTTTTCTTGAACGAATCTCATGATCTTCCGTCGATTCTTCCTCATCTTCTTCCTCCGGCTCTTCAATAAAAAAATCATCGGTTAATTTGTATGACCATCGAGAAATTTTTTTGCTTATTTCTTTTATTCCAATAGATTTATTTTTAATTATTGTTTGATTATTTGGGTCGGTTGTAATTACATCGAATAAAAATTTCAAGAATTTTGATTGACTTTCTGAATCAATTCTTTTAGACTTCGATGATAATTTCTTATCA